TTTTTTGACCTCCTTCTAAATCCGCAGGAGGTCAAATTAGAGTAGATTGTTGTTCCATTTTTCTGTATAATTTTGACCTAACAAAACAGATTCACGCTCTGTAGGATTTGAACCTACGACATTAGGTTTTGGAGACCTACGTTCTACCGAACTGAACTAAGAGCGCTTTTTTTTATGACAAAGAATATAAGACTGTAAGGGAAAAGATTCTTTTTTTAACTCCAATACATCTTGAATGCATATATTATCCTATTCTATAGCATAATATAGAATAGGATAAAAATGAAAGATTAGGTATGTCCAATTTTAATTGATCTCAATTGATCCCTCGTTGTTGCTTAGAGACGAAGTAATAGGTAGGGATGACAGGATTTGAACCCGTGACATTTTGTACCCAAAACAAACGCGCTACCAAGCTGCGCTACATCCCTTTCAATTGGTCTACAATGTCATTGTAGAGAATCCATGTATTGTTTTCCACATACTTATTTCATTTTCTTCATCGATATACACAACTTATCTTGCTATTTCTTCTTTTTGGTCTCATTAATAATAAACATATGAAAAAAAAAAGTATATGAAACCCGCCTTCGTGAATGTTCGGGCGGAAGCGGACTATTTTGTTCTTCTTAAGAAAAGGAAGATCTTATCTATCAAATCGTTGTACATTTCTATTTGAATTAGGGATTCCTCCCACATACAAAACGAATGCAAGTGGCCTTTAATTACATAAACCTTAGATCATGTATGTATTATACAATAAACATTTTTTTTTACACTAAAGAAGGAGGATTTAAAATGCGGGATTTCAAAACATATCTATCCGCGGCACCGGTAATAAGTACTATATGGTTCGGGTCTTTAGCAGGTCTATTGATAGAGATCAATCGTTTTTTCCCAGATGCGTTGACATTCCCCTTTTTTTCATTCTAGTTATTTACACGAGAGGGTGAAAAAAAAAGATTAGAGATAGAATTCAAAATTTGTGACTACTCCCCCCTTCCTCTTTTCTCTTTTTTTTAATTCCTCTTTTTTAGGATAAGTTAGAAAAGAGAAAGAATAAGTGGATTCAAACTTAGTGAAACTGGGACTTGGGTCCTGCCTTCAAGTAAATTAACTTTAAGTAAATTTACTTTAATCAAATTAAGAGAACAGAAGTTAAAATATGGTTAGCGCAACAGTATCATACAAGATGATAAATGAAATACTGTCCTGCAATTCTAATCTAAACTTCTAATCCAAATAGAGTTTAAAATCATTGTATTACTTATTATTTTTTAATATATTGTTTGCAACAATAAAATTTCGTGAAATTTTATTTCGAGTTAACAACTTCTATTTTTTCCTTCCTTTCTTCTTCGTTTTGGATCAAAAAAAAAAGAGAAGAGTTGATTGGATAAAAAATCCAAAGGAGGTTCATGGCCAAGGGTAAAGATGCCCGAGTAAGGGTTATTTTGGAATGTACCGGTTGTGTTCGAAACAGTGTTAATAAGAAATCAACAGGCATTTCCAGATATATTACTCAAAAGAATCGACACAATACGCCTAGCCGATTGGAATTGAGAAAATTTTGTCCCTATTGTTACAAACATATGATTCACGGGGAAATAAAAAAATAAGTGGAAAAATAAGTGGAACCGACCACCTACGCGTCACCTTTACAAAGAAGATGAAAAATAACATTATAAGATATAATATGTTAATACTTAATATATATTTAATATATAAATTAAAATAAAAATCCTATTTCGTAATTCTAAATCATTATCATTTTTGATCCAATCGAACGAAATAGGATTTTCGAAATAAGGAAAATAAACAAATCATGGATAAATCTAAGCGGCTTTTTCTTAAGTCCAAGCGATCTTTTCGTAGGCGTTTGCCCCCGATCCAATCGGGGGAGCGAATTGATTATAGAAACATGAGTTTAATTAGTCGATTTATTAGTGAACAAGGAAAAATATTATCTAGACGGGTGAATAGATTGACTTTAAAACAACAACGATTAATTACTATTGCTATAAAACAAGCTCGTATTTTATCTTCGTTACCTTTTCTTAGTAATGAAAAACAATTTGAAAAAAGCGAGTTGGTCGTTAAAATGACTGGTCTTAGAACCAGAAAAAAATAGGCTTACTCTTCAATTGAATCAAAATTATAATCCGAACTCAAACGTAGATTGAAAGTTTTGTTCGAAAAATTCGAAAACCCAGATTTGATTGTCGTAAGAAAAAAACGAATTTTGGAAGAAGAAATCTTTTTTTTTATTGAATATTTTTTTTTCAGTTTCACTACTTGATCATATTATGATCATATTTGATCATATTTTATCATACTAATTTCTATTCTATCCTCTCAGAATTCATTCTCCATCGAATTCCATGTAAATCATTCCGATGGATTCTTTTCAATCTCCTTATTTTTTTTTTTATTTTATAATGTCATTGCAAATCATATAAAGACAATTCCTATTTAATATGGCTATTTGCGCCAGTATTTTACGATTAAGAAGCAATTGTTTCTTGTGTAGATTTTTTATTAATCTACTATAACTATAGGATGCCTTATTCTCACGAATTACTGCATTCATCCGAGTAATCCACAAACGACGAAAATCTCTTTTTTGCCCATCTCTATCCCGATGGGCCGAAAGCAAAGCTCTTATGTTTTGTTGGATAATAGTTCGAGTAAGTCTTGAATGAGCTCCGCGAAAGCTTGATGCGAATAAACGAATTTTTGTTCTACGCCTTCGAGCTATATATCCTCGTCTAATTCTGGTCATTGACTAAACGAAACTTTGATGAATAACTAATTGATTTCCTTTCTTTCAGTTATTCTTGTCCCCTTAATAACAAAACGGAATCCTCCAATGTATAAAATAACAATTCCAACGGCTTTTGCTACTATAACCTTCCCAACCACAATTTTTTTCTTTTTTTCTTCTAGGCATTGTCGCCTAGAAGAAAAATTGTATTGATACTAAGTATTAAATAAAAAAATAGTAAATAAAATATAAAAAAATAGTAAATAAAATAGTAAATATAAATAGAAATGGATAAATAAATCATGGGTTCCATCGTTTCTATGGTTACTTATTAAACGGTGAGGTCTTCTCTATACACCGGAGCCCCTTCCTTCATTGATTTTTTTAATCAAATAATCAATGTTATTATTAACCTGTACAGTTCACACTCTTTGGCTCTACTCATAAATTCTCAGTAATAGGCCTTTCACAACGAAATTTATCTATACAGTAACGGTATTTAATTCTGAAGATTAGCTGATTAGCTGACCTTGTTAGTCCGTTCTTACAAGAATAGGGGTCTAATTTTTCGGCCTTTTAATTTAAATAAGATTTTCCCTGCTTAAGGTATAATCATTTACTACCAATAGGGAATTCTTTATCATTTTAAATGAAAATTTGAGGTAATTGAATTTCCACCAATAGAAAACATAAATTTAATACACAATAACAATAGAAGGGATATAATAGATCTTTTTTTAGATAGTGAAGGGGTTTTTTCTATCCTATCCATCTGTACTGATCATGGATAGTGGAAAAAATTGTTTCCTTTCTTTTGTCCTAACCCACGATCTGAACGAGTCGCACATACACCCTAGTACATGTTCCTCGCCGCTGAGGACATCCCCCAAGAGCGGGGGATTTGGTGACATTTCTGATTGGCTGTCTTGTGTTTCTAATAAGTTGTTTAATAGTTGGCATATTGAATTGTATGCATAATGGGCTGGTTTAGATCGATCCTAACCGGAAGATTATGAATTATTTATGAATTATTTCTAATAATATTAATAGAAGATTATTAGAATATTAAACCCGAGTAATAAAATCTCAAATTGTTTGTGTAATTTGCGTGAAATTACTGTTATTTTTTATGAAACTGCTACAAGATCAACAATTCCATGAGCTTGGGCTTCTGTTGCTGACATAAAAACATCCCTTTCCATGTCTTCGGATACGACCCATAAGGGTTTGCCCGTTCTTAATGCATAAACCCGTGTGAGGATTTCGCGCAGTTTCAGTAGTTCTTCTGCTTCCAGGACAAATTCTCCTGTTTGTGCCTCATAAAAACCGGCAATAGGTTGATGGATCATTACCCTGATGATATAAGATAATAAAAGATTATTCTATCCCGAATTAGAAGGTGACGAGAAGAGATAAAGAATAATAAGAAAAAGGCTAGAATTGAACAACCGTACAGGCATTGTTTGCGGATTGCATACGGCTTCAGACTGGAATTCACTTTTCCCTGTCGTCGAAGAAAAATATAGAGTTTACGAGGCTCAGATTGGTAAATGATCCAATAACCGCCCTTCCCTTGTGAGTAGTTAAAAAATACTACGGTGGCTCCGTTGCTTTATTTCATCGGTAATTTAGCAATCCCAAAGTTTCTTTTTTTTTCAAATAAAAAAATACTGAAAAAAGAATCAAATCTTTTTCTTTGTACTCTTTCATAACTCATAAGACAAATAGTGTTAAGAGCCCCTCGATGTGAAAACAAAAAGGTTTGTAACGCTGAAAAAGAACCCCGATGGAAAAGATAAAATCGGAAATCCCCTTACTATCTCATACTATTCTTTCGATATAGAATCGAATATTAAATTACAAAAAACAAGAAAAAATTTCTTATATCGAATTCGAAATGCCATGCTATTATTACTTAATATTCATTCATATTTCATATGGCGAAGGCATAGTTTTCTTTGTTCTTTCAAATAAAAAACTCATTGGCGCCAAGCGTGCGGGAATGCTAGACGTTTAGTAATTTTTCCGCCGACCAGGATAAAAGATCCCATTGAAGCGGCCAATCCCATACATACTGTCTGTACATCTGGTCGCACAAATTGCATAGTATCATAGATAGCTATTCCAGGTATTACCCATCCGCCAGGAGAGTTTATAAACAAATACAAATCTTTAGTTTCACTCTCCATACTGAGATATACCATAAGACCAATAAGTTGATTTGCGATCTCGCTATCAACATCTTGACCTAAAAAAAGTAATCTCTCTCGATAAAGTCGATTGATTAGGATAAAATTATATCTCTTAGAAACCGTACATGCATCTTTTGCTGCATACGGTTCAACAAAAGTCGCGAAAAAAAACAATCAATGTGTAGCTTCCAGTTCTCCTGTTTTTGATAGTGAGTACTTTCTAACTTCTCTTCTAATGAAGAGGTTGTTCTTCCATTTTTTTTTTCAAGAAAGAGGGGTTTTGACCCGTTTACCTATATGTTTACCTATATAATTCATTAAATTAAACTTATCAAATTAACTTCTCATTGATGTATTCTTTCATCGAGATCTAATTCAAATCACGATGACATTTTCTTGTTCCTGAATGGGTTTCTTTAATTCTTCTTTAGGTTTGTGCTCTACTCCGTGTAAAGATCTGTCCGAATTTGGATTTGCCCGTATAGGGCAAATGCCCCAAGACTCCGTCTTTTTGTTACAACTTTTTTTTTAATTCATAGGACGGTTTCTGCCACAAATATTTGACGTATTTGGCATATTATTCGATTGATTATGAGTAGCGATTGGAAACTACTCCTATTTCTATTTTCCTATTTCTATTTATAAATAAATAAGTAGTAATGAGAGATATATTAGTAATTGGTTTTTTATAAACGGAGCCTGGATACTTCATTTTTTTTGGCCAACTAAGCTAACCATAAATTATTCTAATTGATGATATTAATCTGGATACCCCCAAAACATAGATGAACTTCACGCTCCAAATTTTTTATAATTAAATAAATCTTTCTTGGGTGAAACAGAGGATCTCTCGATCGGGGGAGAGAACGGGAAAATCCCGTATGACCCAATATATCTGACAAGGCGCACTATACGTCAATCCAAATTGAATCGTCTTCCCCAGGATTTCTAAAAGGCACTTTTGGAACACCAATAGGCATGAAATGAAAGCAAAAAATAAGTACTATAGTTCACTTTGATGTGAAAGCGTAAGAATGAATTTATTGTCTTAATAATATTGGCCTTTATCATATGTTATGCGTGGATTCGGTAAGTTCATAAAAATTAAGGAAGACAAAGTAATAAAGTAAAATTCTTACTAATAGCTCCCTTGAATAATGAACAAATCTGTATGCAGTTGTTCATAGAAAATGGGGTCAATCCCCCATTGCGTATTGGTGCTTATCGGGTATAGAATAGATCTGCTTCTCCGTATTTCTACAAACAGAATTGTTACATTGTTTGCTATTAAAAGAATAGAAAAAATAAGAATCCTTTCTCAGAGATAATCCAATGAAAAAAGGGGGGGTCCATAACATAGTTTTTTTCCAGTGCAATAAAGTTACATAGTGTCTATTTTTCGTTGATAAAGGGGTATTCTATGGGTTTGCCTTGGTATCGTGTTCATACTGTCGTATTGAATGATCCCGGTCGTTTGCTGTCTGTCCATATAATGCATACAGCTTTGGTTGCTGGTTGGGCCGGTTCGATGGCTCTATATGAATTAGCCGTTTTTGATCCCTCTGACCCTGTTCTTGATCCAATGTGGAGACAGGGTATGTTCGTTATACCCTTCATGACTCGTTTAGGAATAACCAATTCATGGGGTGGTTGGAGTATCACAGGAGGAACTATAACAAATCCGGGTATTTGGAGTTATGAAGGTGTGGCTGGAGCGCATATTGTCTTTTCGGGCTTGTGCTTCTTGGCAGCTATCTGGCATTGGGTATATTGGGATCTAGAAATCTTTTGTGATGAACGTACCGGAAAACCCTCTTTGGATTTGCCCAAGATTTTTGGAATTCATTTATTTCTATCAGGAGTGGCTTGTTTTGGGTTTGGCGCTTTTCATGTAACCGGATTGTATGGTCCTGGAATATGGGTGTCTGATCCTTACGGACTAACCGGAAAAGTACAATCTGTAAATCCAGCGTGGGGTGTGGAGGGTTTTGATCCTTTTGTTCCGGGAGGAATAGCCTCTCATCATATTGCAGCGGGGACGTTGGGCATATTAGCGGGCCTATTTCATCTTAGTGTCCGTCCGCCTCAACGTCTATACAAAGGATTACGTATGGGAAATATTGAAACCGTCCTTTCCAGCAGTATCGCTGCTGTCTTTTTTGCAGCTTTTGTTGTTGCTGGAACCATGTGGTATGGTTCAGCCACTACCCCCATTGAATTATTTGGTCCGACTCGTTATCAATGGGATCAAGGATACTTCCAGCAAGAAATATATCGAAGAGTTGGCGCTGGGCTAGCCGAAAATCAAAGTTTATCCGAAGCTTGGTCTAAAATTCCTGAAAAATTGGCTTTTTATGATTACATCGGTAATAATCCGGCAAAAGGTGGATTGTTCAGAGCAGGAGCAATGGACAACGGGGATGGAATAGCTGTTGGGTGGTTAGGTCATCCTATCTTTAGAGATAAAGAAGGGCGTGAACTTTTTGTACGTCGTATGCCTACTTTTTTTGAAACATTTCCAGTTGTTTTGGTAGACGGAGACGGAATTGTTAGAGCCGATGTTCCTTTTAGAAGGGCAGAATCGAAGTATAGTGTCGAACAAGTAGGTGTAACTGTTGAGTTTTATGGTGGCGAACTTAATGGAGTTACTTATAGTGACCCCGCTACTGTGAAAAAATATGCTAGACGTGCTCAATTGGGTGAAATTTTTGAATTAGATCGTTCTACTTTGAAATCGGATGGTGTTTTTCGTAGTAGTCCAAGGGGTTGGTTTACTTTTGGACATGCTTCGTTTGCTCTTCTCTTCTTCTTTGGACACATTTGGCATGGTGCTCGTACCTTGTTCAGAGATGTTTTTGCCGGCATTGATCCAGATTTAGATGCTCAAGTGGAATTTGGAGCATTCCAAAAATTGGGAGATCCAACTACAAGAAGACAAGTAGTCTGAATTTTCTTTTTGTAATTTGACATGGGGTACTGGAAACATCTTGATTTGAATAGTCGTCTTTTCCTTGAATCTTGCTCTTTTTTTATCCGGGGGAGGATCCCTAATAAACAGATATGGAAGTTATAATTGTAAACCGCGATCGAATCTATGGAAGCATTGGTTTATACATTCCTCTTAGTCTCGACTCTAGGAATAATTTTTTTCGCTATCTTTTTTCGAGAACCGCCTAAAGTTCCAACTAAAAAGATGAAATGATTTTTTATTATCTTAGTTGAAGTAAAGAGCCTCCCAATATTGGGAGGCTCTTTACTTCAACTAGTCCCCATGTTCCTCGAATGGATCTCTTAATTGTTGAGAGGGTTGCCCAAAAGCAGTATATAAGGCGTACCCGGTAAAACTTACAAGTAAACCAGATATAGAGATAGCGACCAGGGTTGCTGTTTCCATTATTATAGAATTTCAAGACCATAATGGGTCTATGATAAGATCATTTATTTACAACGGAATGGTATACAAAGTCAACAGATCTCAATTAATACAAAATAGGATTTATGGCTACACAAAATGTTGAGAGTAGTTCTAGATCTGGTCCAAGACGAACTATTGTAGGGGATTTATTGAAACCATTGAATTCGGAATATGGTAAAGTAGCTCCTGGATGGGGAACTACTCCTTTGATGGGTATCGCAATGGCTCTATTTGCGATATTCCTATCTATTATTTTAGAGATTTATAATTCTTCCGTTTTACTAGATGGAATTTCAATGAATTAGATGTACAAGGACCGCTAAGTCCTAACTTTTCAATACAAAGTGAAGCGTTTTGATCTGAGATTTTTTTTAGCCCATTCTATTCTATTTTGGTAGTTCGATCGTGGAATTTCTCTTTCTTTCTGTATTTTTGGAATATGAGTGTGCGACTTGTTATAATGGATCCTATTGATAGTACAGAGAATGGACCTGTCATCTTGATATAGATTGTTTTTTACCTCGTCAGATATTTATTCTAGTATCTGAAGCACGGAATATATGAAATCGATTACGAAGTTTTAGAACTATGATTCATACTTAATGTTCATATCTTTCGACCCGACTCAAAAAAAAAATTCAATTCAAAGAGTTAGTTTCAACTCAAAGAGCTAGAAGGTATAAATTCAAAGATTTTTCTTCTTTCAAACTCTTTGTCTATGCTTTTTTGATCAAAGGGCAAACCCTTCTGTGGATTTTTAGTTACTATATTTCTTCAACGCATTGAATAAGTGATGATATAACGATTCTTACTCAGGGAATCTTAGGTTTAGTTTGAAGGGTTTATTGAATCATCGTGGGTCTAGCATGAATCTGAGGTTTCTTTCTATCGAGTTTAGGATCTTAACAAGAAAATTCCTATCAATAATAAAGACAACAACAGTAAGGCTGCATTACATACAAATCAAAATACCAAAAAAATAGAGAATATAGAAGATTCAAGAGGCCTGTAAAGAGCAACACTAAGAGATCAAAGAGCCGACTTGAAATTTTGGCATTATAACCACAAGAAAGAGTTGCCGGATTAGTGTTTTTTCGTATCGTAATCTTCAGCAAAGATTGTTGAATCATAGAATTAAGAAGTTTTTATTACACATATCCGTTTCAACTAATATTTTGGTGTTTCTGTTTGAGCTGTACGAGATGAAATTCTCATATACGGTTCTCAGAGGGGGAGTCTTCCCGGTTTACCTATCTCAATAAAGTCTATGATTGGTTCGAAGAACGCCTCGAGATTCAGGCGATTGCAGATGATATAACTAGTAAATACGTTCCCCCTCATGTCAACATATTTTATTGTTTAGGAGGAATTACGCTTACTTGTTTTTTAGTACAAGTAGCTACGGGGTTTGCTATGACTTTTTACTATCGTCCGACCGTTACTGAGGCTTTTGCTTCTGTTCAATACATAATGACTGAAGCTAACTTTGGTTGGTTAATTCGATCAGTTCATCGATGGTCGGCAAGTATGATGGTCCTAACGATGATCCTGCACGTATTTCGTGTGTATCTCACCGGTGGCTTTAAAAAACCTCGTGAATTGACTTGGATTACAGGTGTGGTTCTTGCTGTATTGACCGCATCTTTTGGCGTAACTGGGTATTCTTTACCCTGGGACCAAATAGGTTATTGGGCAGTCAAAATTGTAACAGGTGTTCCGGAAGCTATTCCTGTAATAGGATCGCCTTTGGTGGAGTTATTACGTGGGAGTGCTAGTGTAGGACAATCTACTTTGACTCGTTTTTATAGTTTACATACGTTTGTATTACCTCTTCTTACTTCCGTATTTATGTTAATGCACTTTTCAATGATACGTAAGCAAGGCATTTCTGGTCCTTTATAGAGAATATAGATCATAGATAGTTGTAATCAATCATTACATTAATCGTTTGGGGGAGGAAGATATAGTATTTCATTGCTATAAATATGGATTATTAAAAAAAAAATAAGCCATATATTTGGATATTTTCCTTCAACTCCAAAAAAAAATTGAATTTCTTTTTTTTTTTATTTTATTTGACATGAATAGTTGAAGCGAATTCTCCTAAGATAAAAATGGATTATGGGAGTGTGTGACTTGGACTATTGATTTAGCCGTGCAGATATGCCTTTATCCGCCACATTGGAATTCACAATCAAATGTGTCTTTGTTCCAACAACTGCGAAAGCCCCATACAATACAGAGGGTAGGCTGGTTCGCTCGAAGAGAATCTTTTCTATGATCAAACCCCAATCATCTTGTGCATGAAGAGGCTCCGTAAAATCCAGTCGAATAAGTGATGTGGTAGAATCCATATTCTATTTTAGCTATTTTACCTAATATTTAGTTTTACAGATTTCATTTACTTATTTTAATAGTATGGAAATGCAGCCATTTCCTTTGCATCGACTCGATTTACGATACTATCGGAGTGAAAGAAGGGATCTACAGAATGCCAGAGGCTAAACTATATTAGTAACAAGTAAATCCTTTGTATGTAAAAAGTCTCGATAGTTTTTGGAGATGGAGATAAGCCAATCGAAAGGTCTGAGACGGCCCAAAAAGCGGATCACCTTTGTAGGCATACTTGGGTATTGAGCATTTACCTGTAAGAACCGAATTCCTTGCAATGGATGATTGCAACTCTGGAAAAAAGAATTGAGTCAACTTTTTATTACATAAAATTATTACATAAAATCATTCATCTATGTGTAGATAGGGATAACATATGGATTTTATAACATCTAGACATATAAATTTTTAGACATATATATTTTTATAGGGATGCTTTTGGCTCGTTTGATTATTGCTCGAGCTGGATGATGAAAAATCATCATGTCCGGTTCTTTCGGAGGATGGATCTATGAATTCACCTATCCCAATAACAAAAAAACCTGACTTGAATGATCCTGTATTAAGAGCTAAATTGGCTAAAGGAATGGGTCATAATTATTACGGAGAACCCGCATGGCCCAACGATCTTCTATATATTTTTCCAGTAGTAATCTTAGGTACTATTGCATGTAATGTAGGATTAGCGGTTCTAGAACCATCAATGATTGGTGAACCTGCAGATCCATTTGCAACTCCTTTGGAAATATTACCTGAATGGTATTTCTTTCCCGTATTTCAAATACTTCGTACAGTACCAAATAAGTTATTGGGTGTTCTTTTAATGATTTCAGTACCTGCGGGATTATTAACAGTACCCTTTTTGGAGAATGTTAATAAATTCCAAAATCCATTTCGTCGTCCAGTCGCGACAACCGTCTTTTTGATTGGTACTGTAGTGGCCCTTTGGCTAGGTATTGGAGCAACATTACCTATTGATAAATCTTTAACTTTAGGTCTTTTTCAAATTGATTCAATTATAAAATATCACGACATGTGTATCTAGGGAATAGTCACTTCAAAGTGAATTCTCCCTAGATAAACAATCTATTCAATGTTAAAAAAAAGGCGCAAATAAATCCATTGGATTTAAAATGGATTCTTTGGTAAATCAATTGCGAAATGCTTTTCTCTTTCTAAAATGTCTAATATATGTTTTACGTCGTTTATGCGAAAATATTCAATTTTCATAAGATCTTCTTGGCTCTTATTCAAAAGGTCCAATAATGTATGTATATTGGACCTTTTCAGGGAATTATAGATCTTCGGAGTCAATTCTAATTGGTCAATAAAAATATATTTCAATGCGAGTTCTTCTTTATTTTTTTTTAGTTTAAGTTTAGCCAATCTATCATGAAAAGTAAAAAGAGGTAAAGTAAGCTTGTGCTGATTTTTTTCTAAATGCGCGTTTTCTCCTTCTGCATGTAGAAAAAGAATAAATAAATCAATCAAAGTTCGAGAGGCTTCATGAAGTGCTTCTTTAGGAGTTAAACTTCCATTTGTCCATATTTCCAGAAAAAGTATCTCTTGCTTTTCATTCCCGTTTCCATAAGAATGAACACTATGATTTGCATTTTTAACAGGCATGAATACAGCATCTAGAGGGTAACTTTCATCTTGAAAATTATTTGGCGGTTTTAGACGATAACCGCGACTCCTCTCGATTTGTAATTCAATACGCAAATCAATAGGTTCGGTTAGCTTAGCTATATACTGTTTATTATCAATGATTTCCACAGCAGGTGGTAGGATGATGTCTTGAGCAGTTACATACCCAGGGCCTTTGACACAAATAGATGCGTTACGAGTTCCATACAAATGACTTCTCAATACAATTTCTTTTAAATTCATTAAAATTTCATGTACTGATTCTTGAATACCTGCTATAGTAGAAAATTCGTGTGCTATTTTTTGAGATTTGAATTTTGCACATGTGATACATGTTCCTTCTATTTCTCCAAGCAAAGCTCTTCGCATCGCAATGCCTATTGTGTCGGCTTGACCTTTCATAAGTGGAGACAGAATAAAACGTCCATAATAAAGACGCTTACTGGTGGCTCTTGATTCAACACACTTCCACTGTAGTGTCCGAGTAGATATTGTTACTTTCTCTCGAACCATAATAATCTTATTATTTTTTTTTATCAAATGATTGAATTATTTATTTCTCTTGAAATCTCTTCAATGTTTATTTTTACACGCGTCTTTTTTTCGGGGCTCTGCAGCCATTATGTGGCATAGGAGTTACATCCCGGACGAAACTTAATAGTATACCACTTCTGCGAATAGCTCTTAATGCTGCATCTCTTCCGAGACCAGGACCTTTTATCATAACTTCTGCTCGTTGCATACCTTGATCTACTACTGTTCGAATAGCAATTCCTGCTGCAGTTTGAGCAGCAAATGGAGTCCCCCTTCTTGTGCCTCTGAACCCACAAGTACCAGCGGAGGACCAAGAGATTACTCGACCCCGGACATCTGTAACGGTCACAATAGTATTGTTGAAACTTGCTTGAACATGGATAACTCCTTTTGGTATTTTACGCGCATTCCTACGTGAAGCACTGCGTCCATTCCTGCGCAAACCAATTCTCGGTAAAGGTTTTGGCATATTTTATCATCTTATAAATAGAAGTCATAGGTTTATGGATATATCCATTTTGTGTCAAAATAGATCTTTTTATTTTTATTTGTACATTGGATCCTTTAGGGAGTTCCCGTTTACAAAGATTATCCTTGTCTTTGTTTATGTCTGGGATTGGAGCAAATTACTATAATTCGTCCCCGTCTCCGTATCAGTCGGCATTTTTCACAAATTTTACGAACAGAAGCCCTTATTTTCATATTTGTCATTCCTTAATTTTAAATATACATACTTTTTTTTTGAAGAAAAGAAGTTTCTTTCAATTTTGAAATCTTGAATTGTATCCCTATGAAAATGAAAGGAATTTTGAAGTTCAAAAAAACTATCTAATCATTTGAATCTTTCTTGCGGAGTCTGTAAATTAGATACCGTCTGGTTGAAACAGAATTACTTACTTCCATTTTGACCCTATCCCCCAGTAATATATGTATAAAACCACGTCGGGTCTTTCTCGAAACATAACCTAAAATTGGGTCTTTATTATCTAAATGAATCTGGGAACATACCATTAGAAAGTGATTCAGTAATTTAACCTTCCCGAATCCTCTTTTGTTCTTTCATTCCATCTAAACGCCTCTTGAAGTATCAACTAATGTAGGAGGAATGTTATTATAAACCTGTTCCCCCCTTGTTTCACAAATAGAAAGCCCGGATACAATTTTGAAAAGATTACCATATATAACACAAGATTTCTCCACCGATTCTTTCTAGTCGAGCTTCTCGGTCTGTCATTATACCCCGAGAAGTAGAAAGAATTACAACCCCCATCCCGCCCAAAATTTTAGGAATTTGTTGATAGTTAGAATAGATTCGTAAACCGGGTCGACTGATCCGCTTTAAATTTAGACTTGTTTTATATGGTCCTTTTCTATTCCTTCTATGCCGTAGAGTTAAAACCAAAAAATTTTTGTTGCCTTCCCGGTGTTTCCTCGCGTTTTCAATAAAACCCTCTCGTAAAAGTATTTTAGTAATGTGTTCCGTGGTGTTAGTAGATCTTATTCGAACGCTTCCTTTTCTATCCATGTCAGCATTTCGTATAGAGGTTATTATGTCAGCAATAGTGTCCCTACCCATGATAAACTAAAATTATTGTTGCTCCCTAATTTGGATATAATCAACATATTCATTTTTTTTTTTTTCTTTTTTTTTTTTTATGTTTTATTTTATGAAAGAATTTTATTTTTATTAAAGGTATATGCGTGAAATAAATCTATTAATTAATTTGAATTAAATCCAGTTCATTCAACTATTCTAACTATATCACGGTCTAATCTTAAATGTTATCTTTCGTCTTATATTTTATATTATATGTTTTATCTTATAATACTTCAGGTGCTAATGAAACTATTTTAGTAAAATTTAACTGTCTCAATTCTCGAGCAATCGCACCAAAAATGCGAGTTCCTTTTGGATTTCCTTCTTGATCAATGACAACTGCAGCATTGTCATCATATCGTATTATCATACCGTTGTCCCGTTTGAGGTCTTTACAGGTACGTACAATTACAGCTCTGATCACTTCTGATCTTTCTAGAGGTGAATTTGGTACTGCTTCTTTGATTACAGCAACAATAACGTCACCAATATGAGCATATCGGCGATCACTAGTCCCTAGGATTCGAATGCACATCAATTCTCGGGCTCCGCTGTTATCTGCTACATTCAAATGGGTCTGAGATTGGATCATATCATTTTGTTATTTCAATGCAAAGGAAAAAAAAGAAATATTATTTGTTAAAAAAAAAAACAAACTTGCAATTTTTTTCATCTCCAAGACCCTTTTATTTTAGTTTAATTCTATATTCCTATCCCGAAATAATGAATTGAGTTCGTATAGGCATTTTTGACGCTGCTATTGAAATAGCCTTTCTGGCTATATTTTCTGCTACTCCGCTCATTTCATAAAGTATTCTTCCTGGTTTAACAACAGCTACCCAATATTCGGGAGATCCTTTCCCCGAACCCATACGTGTTTCCGTGGGTCTTACGGTAATAGGTTTGTCGGGAAAAATACGTACCCATATTTTTCCACCGCGGCGCGCATTTCGTGTCATTGCCCGACGCCCTGCTTCTATTTGTCGAGATGTAATCCAAGCGGGTTCAAGTGCTTGAAGAGCATATCTACCAAAAGAAATACGATTACCTCGATAAGATATTCCTTTCATCCTTCCTCTATGTTGTTTACGAAATCTGGTTCTTTTGGGGTTATAGTTGATGGTTGTTTCTCAATTCCATCTCTACTGCAAAACTGGACATGAGAGTTTCTTCTCATCCAGCTCCTCGCGAATGAAATGATTAAAAAATATACATTTAAAAAATATACATAGAGTTGATGAATAGTATACTGAATGGTGGGATCCTTTCAGATTTCATCTAAATTATTTATTGTTAATTTATTTATTGTTATTGGAAATTTGTATATTTTATTTTTAGTTTTATTTAGTTTTTTAACTAAAACTAAATAACTAAAGTATAAACTTTTTTTTTTTTTTATTATTATTTAATATATTGAGTATATTTATTTAATATTATTTATAATATTATTTAGTATATTTATTTAGTATATTTATTATGATATCAAAATGATATCAGATCGTTTAACAATAACATAAAAATCTTCGCGGGCGAATATTTACTCTTTCAATGTTTTCTTCATTTATAAGGTTAACCCATTAACTCTCAGAATAAATGGATTGTTCCCTGGTGCATTTCGCCATCCCCTCTAATGAATCATTAAGATTCATTTTCAATAGGATCTTATGTATTCACAGGTTCCGTCGTTCCCATCACTTCTCGATTACTGGTTAGGTCTTAATTGTACAATGGAGCCCTAATGAAAATTCTTCTTGAGTCAATTTTCTCAGTCTTTCTTGACTTGAGGCTCTTGATTTTTTTTCTATGAATCTGAACAGATTCATTTAATTATAGATCAATCGGTAATGATGCTTTATTACATTGGCTTTTATATGAGATGACTCATAGACCTTACATATTGGTATTGGAATTTTATATCATTGATATTTTTTTTTCTCTCTTTCTCTCACCTTTCCGTTTATCTGCAAAATTGTAATTTTGCTTTCCAATTAATAATCTAATTCATTTAGCTTTTCTTATTTAGCTTTTCCTTATGTAAAAATAAGATTTCAGTTGCTACAATGATATGATTAATATATCATATCTTGCTTCTTTTATTTGGATCTAGATAATGCGAAGCGATGAGTTGGTTATTCGTTCTATACTTATTAGTTCATAGTTAGGGGTCAGTCCATTTTTTTTAATCCTTACCTTAAAAAAAACCAACGAGTCGCACACTAAGCATAGCAATTATATCCAATTCTTAACCTAATTTTCTATTTTATTCAACCCTATAGAATTAGAATTGCTTTTTTTGTTCAATCAAAACAAAAAAAAAGAATGAAAGAGGTTGTCATTTTTTGTTCTTTCAATGGATCGAACATAAAGACAAGTTAAGTAAGGGTCTACTATTCCTCATTTCCAAATGTCCAAATTTTTATGCCTAATACCCCATAAATCGTTATAACTTTATAGGAACAATACTCAATTTTAGCTCGAATGGTTTGGAGAGGAACCCTACCTTCTCTAATCCATTCAACGCGTGCAATTTCTTTTCCGTCAAGACGCCCCGCAATTTGTATTTGAATTCCTTTTGTATCAGCCTGTTCGGTCAATTCAATAGCTTTTTTCATTGCTTTGCGAAACGGGACTCTATTCTTTAATTGTCCGGCTATAAATTCTGCAAGAATATTAGGGTGCCTGTAGGGCTTTTTAATTCTTTTAATAGAAATGTTGAGCTTTTGGTTCACACAATTAAGTTCTTTTTGTATATTTAGCTCTAATTCTTCGAGTTTTTTACTTTTAGGTTTAGCTTCTATTAATAATTTTGGGAATCCCATATATATTATAACCTGAATCACATCAATTCGTTTTTGAATCTTTATACGTGAAATTCCCTCAACACCAGAAGAAAGTTTCATATCTTTTTGTACATAATTCTTGATACAGTTTCTTATTTTTTGATCTTCTTGTAGACCCTC